ATAATATTTCTCCTGTCTTCGTTTTTCTTTAATCTTAATGTATTACAAACAACACCCAACAGATTGGGTGTTGTTTGTAATACATTAACGACGCGATTTATTATCGTTTCTTGCATGTCTCGCGAAAGTCAGAGTCGGTGCAAATTCTCCCAGTTTGTGACCTACCATACGATCTGTTATATAAATAGGTAGATGTTCTTTTCCATTATGAATAGCGATTGTATGGCCAATCATTGTGGGGATAATGGTAGATGCCCGAGACCAAGTGACTATTATTTCTTTCTCTTCCTTCATGTTGAGTTTTTCAATTTTGACCGATAAATGATTAGCTACAAAGGGATTTTTTTTTAGCGAACGTGTCACAGCTGATTACTCCTTTTTTACATTTTTCAGATTGGTTTGGTATTCTATGTCCAATATCTCGATTGAAGTATGGAGGTCAGAATAAAGAAAATAATTAGGAATGGGAAAAAGGGAAAATCCTTTAGCTAGATAAGGGGCGGATGTAGCCAAGTGGATCAAGGCAGTGGATTGTGAATCCACCATGCGCGGGTTCAATTCCCGTCGTTCGCCCATCACATCACATTCTTTCCAATTAAAAAATTGGATTTTTCATATTCCTATTTACGGCGACGAAGAATAAAACGATCACTATATTTTTTCCTTTTCCTACTTCTTCTTCCAAGCGCGGGATAACCCCAAGGAGTTGTGGGCTTTTTTCTACCAATTGGGGCTCTACCCTCACCGCCCCCATGGGGATGGTCTACTGGGTTCATAACTACTCCTCTTACTACAGGACGCTTACCTAGCCAACACTTAGATCCGGCTCTACCCAAAATCTTTTGGTTCACTCCAACATTACCCACTTGTCCGACTGTTGCTAAGCAGTTTTTGGATATCAAACGTACCTCCCCAGAGGGTAATCTTAATGTGGCCGATTGTCCCTCTTTTGCAATAAGTTTCGCTACAGCACCCGCTGCTCTAGCTAATTGTCCACCCTTTCCACGTGTGATTTCTATGTTATGTATGGCCGTTCCTAAGGGCATATCGGTTGAAGTAGATTCTTCTTTTTTATCAATCAAAACCCCTTCCCAAACTGTACAAGCTTCTTCCAAAGCATACGGCTTTCTAGATGTATATGATGATATCTAGACAGATGGATCTTATATGAATCGTATGATGAGGTACCACATATATAGGAATCCCAATCTGCCGAATCACTCATGTTAGGATTATGATCTTCTACATCCTAGGTCTCCTTGTTCCGTCATCTGGCTTATGTCCTTCATGTAGCATTCAGACCGAATGATTCTATGAGATTACGTCGATACCGCCACATATTTCGGGTAACGGTAACGTAGGAGACATCCCTATTTTTCCCCGGGGGTATTAATTACCACTGTCTAGCTTTCAATTCGCCTCTGACCATCAAATGAAATGTGAATAAAACGTCCTCCTCTCTTTGATTGGAAACAAGGGGCGCTTCCGGTTCTGTGCATGCTTCAAACCATTTTGTCTTCTCCATATTACCATATCTCTAGAGTCAATAATTTTCGATGAGGAACTACTGAACTCAATCACTCGCTGCCGTGACTCAACAGTTTTCTGTTGAGGTCTATCCCGTCGAGGTACTCCAATTGGATCAGTGATCGATTTCTAGGTTTCGTCGTAAACCTAATTGGCTACTTCCAATTACGTAAATCCATAGTTCAAACCGCACTCAAAGGTAGGGCATTTCCCATTGATATAGGAACTTCTGTACCAGAAACAACGGTATCTCCAATTATAGCCCCTCTGGGATGTAAAATGTATCTCTTCTCACCATCCCCATAGTGTATGAGACAAATGTATGCATTTCGATTAGGGTCGTATTCTATGGTTATGATTCTACCAGATATTTCTTTTTGATTCCGTCGAAAATCGATTTGACGGTATAGACGTTTATGACCTCCCCCTCTATGCCTTGCGGTAATGATTCCTCTGGCATTACGACCTTTACCACAATGATGCCGTCCATAGATCAAATGAGTTCTTGGATTGGATTTCACTTGGCTGTCTACGGCTCCATTGCGTGTGCTTGGGATAGAAGTTTTGTATAAATGTATCGCCGTGTTATTAAGTATTTTGCTTTAAGTTCTTTTCTCTATAAGAGGTGGAATAGAATAACCCGGTTGAAGCGTAATGATCATACGTCTGTAACGTCCCATTCTTCTACCCTTTCGGGGTAGTCGATGACTATTCATAGCTATTACCTTGACACCAAAGAAGAGTTCGACCCAATGCTTTATTTCTGTCCTATTTGATCCTGATTCGACATTAGAAGTATATTGATTGTTCCCCAATAACCGAATACTCTTTTCTGTAAATACTGCGTGTTTGATTCCATCCATAAATCCATTTTATTCCCTATGAGTTCCAGTATCGATAAGAATTCTAGTTCTTACTGTTCATATGTTATGTTATGAATATACCATAACATTCGTTATGTATGGATGATGAGATATTGATACAGAGCCAATTCAAATAGACTTATTGAACGTTCCCATTGGCGTGCATCCAGCAGGAATTGAACCTACGAATTTGCCAATTATGAGTTGGGCGCTTTAACCATTCAGCCATGGATGCTTCACAGGGATCATCGTACATCGTGAATAACCAAATTCCAATTGAAATGAAATCTTTAGGAGGAATCAATGAAACGACACCAATTAACATCCTGGATCTTCGAATTGAGAGAGATATGGAGAGAGATCAAGAATTCTCATTATTTCTTAGATTCATGGATCAAATTTGATTCAGTGGGATCTTTCACTCACATTCTTTTCCGCCAAGAACGCTTTATGAAGCTCTTTGATCCCCGAATTGTGAGTATCCTACTTTCGCGTGATTCACAGGGTTCCACAAGCAATCGATATTTCACGATCCAAGGTGTAGTACTGCTTGTAGTAGTGGTCCTTATGTCTCGTATTAACAATCGAAAGATGGTCGAAAGAAAAAATCTCTATTTGATGGGGCTTCTTCCTATCCCTATGAATTCCATTGGGCCCAAAAAGGAGACATTTGAAGAATCTTTTTGGTCTTCCAACATCAATAGGTTGATTGTTTCGCTCCTGTATCTTCCAAAAGGGAAAAATCTTTCTGAGAGTTGCTTCATGGATCCGCAAGAGATTACTTGGGTTCTCCCAATAAATCAGAAATGTATCATGCGAAGTTCGCGGTGGTGGAGGAACCAGATCGGAAAAAAGAGGGATTTGAGTTGTAAGATATCTAATGAAACCGTAGCAGGAATTGAGATCTCATTCAACGAGAAAGATAGCAAATCTAAATATATGGAGTTTCCTTTTTTATTTTATATGGATGATCCGATCTGCAAGGACCATGATTGGGAATTGTTTGATCGTCTTTCCCCCAGTAAGAAGCGAAACATAATCCACTTGGATTCGGGGCAGCTATTCGAAATCTTAGGGAAAGACTTTCTTTGTTATATCATGTCTGCTTTTCGTGAAAAAAGACCAATGGAAGGGAAGGCTTTCTTCAAACAACAAGGAGCTGAGGCAACTATTCAATCAAATGATATCGAGCATGTTTCCCATCTCTTCTCGAGAAACAAGTGGGGCATTTCTGTACGAAATAGTGCTCCATTTCATATGTGGCAATTCCGCCAAGATCTCCGCGTTAGTTGGGGGAAGAATCCGCACGAATCGGTGAGAAATGTATCGAAAGAGAATTGGATTTGGTTAGACAGTGTGTGGTTGGGGAGCAAGGATCGGTTTGTTAGCAAGTTACGGAATGTATTGTCAAATATTCCATATGATTCCACAAGTTTCGTTCAAGTAAAGGATTCTAGCCAATGGAAAGGATCTTCTGATCAATGCATGGATCATTTCGATTCCATTAGAAATGAGGATTCAGAATCCTACGCATTGATCGATCAAGCAGAGATTCAGCAACTAAAAGAAAGATCTATTCTTTTGGATCCTTCCCTTATTCAAACTCAAACGGAACGAACAGAGATAGAATCAGATCGATTTCCGAAATGCCTTTTTGGATCTTACTACATGTCCTGGCTATTCACGGAACGTGAGAAGCAGATCAATAATCATCTGCTTACGGAAGAAATCGACGAATCTCTTGGGAATCCCACAAGTACAAGATCCATTTGTTCTTTTTTCTCTGACAGATGGTCAGAACTCCATCTGGGTTCGAATCCTACTGAGAGGTCCACTAGATATCATACATTTTTGAAGAAAAAACAAGATGTTTCTTTTGTTCTTTCCAGTCGATCGGAAAATAAAGAAATGGTTGATATATTCAAGATAATGACGTATTTACAAAAAACCGTCTCAATTCATCCTATTTCATCAGATCCGGGATGTGACATGGTTCCGAAGGATGAATCGGATATGGACAGTTCCAATAAGATTTCATTCTTGAGCAAAAATCCATTTTTCCATTTATTTCATCCATTCCATGACCGGAACAAAGGGGAATACACGTTACACCACGATTTGAAATCAGAAGAAGGATTTCCAGAACTATTCACTCTATCAATAACCGAGCCGGATCTGTTGTATCATAGGGGATTTGCCTTTTCTATTGATTCCTACGGGTTGAATCAAACAAAATTCTGGAATGGGGTATTCCACTCCAGAGATGAGTCGAAGAAGAAATCTTTCTTGGTTCTACCCCCTCTTTTTTATGAAGAGAATGAATCTTTTTCTCGAAGGATCAGAAACAAATGGGTCCGGATCCACTGCGGGAACGATTTGGAAGATCAAAAACGAAAAACAGCAGTATTTGCTAGCAACAACAACAACATAATGGGGGCAGCCAATCCCAATCAATATAGATTGAGATTGATCAAAAATCTGATGCAAATCAAATATCGCACCTATGTATACATAGGAAATGTATCCAATCGATTCTTTTTAATGAATCGGTATCCTGATGCGTATAGATACAAATGTTCCAATGGGAGCAAGAGTGAACATTGGGAAGATTTTGTTTCTGAACAGAAGAAGCGTTTTCAAGTAGTGTTCGATCGATTATGTATTAATCAATATTCAATGAATTGGTTCGAGGCTATCGACAAACAACATTTGTCTAAGTCACTTCGTTTCTTTTTGTCCAAGTCACTTCCCCTTTTCTTTGTGAGTATCGGGGATATCCCCATTCATAGATCCGAGATCCGCATCTATGAATTTCAAGATCCGAATGATCCACTCTGCAATCAGTTGTTAGAATCAGTAGGTGTTCAGGTCGTTCATTTGAATAAATGGAAACCCTTCTTATTCGGCGATCATGATACTTTCCCAATACCGAAATTCTTGATCAATGGGGGAACAATAGTATCATTGTTGTTCAAAAAGATACCAAAGTGGATGATGGATTCATTGCATACTATAAAGAATCGCAGGAAACCCTTGGATTCCTATTTCTCAAGGATATCTCACGATCGAGACAACTGGCTGAATCCCGTGGAACCATTTCATAGAAGTTCATTGATATCCTCTTTTTATAAAGCAAATCCACTTCGATTCTTGAATGATCCGCATCACTTCTGGTTCGATTGTACCAAAAGATTCCCCTTTTATGTGGAAAAGACCCGTATCCATAATGAGGATTTGACGCATGGACAATTCCTCAATATCTTGTTCATTCGCAACAAAAAATGTTCTTTGTGCGTCGGTAAAAAAAAGCAGATTTTTTTGGAGATAGAGACTATCTCACCAATCGAGTCACGGGTATCTGACATATTCATACCTAAAGATTTTACACAAAGTGGTGACGAGACGTATAACTTGCACAAATCTTTCCATTTTCCAATTCGATCCGATCCATTCGTTCGTAGCGTTATTTACTCTTACTCGATCGCAGACATTTCTGCAACACCTCTAATAGAGAAAAAAATAGTCCATTTTGAAAGAACTTATTGCCATCCTCTTTCAGATATGAATCTATCTGATTCAGAAGGGAAGAACTTGCATCAGTATCTCGGTTTGAATTCAAGCATGGGTTTGACTCACACTCCATGTTCTGAGAAAGGTTTACCATCCAGAAAGAGGAAAAAAGGGAGTCTTTGTCTAAAGAAATACGTTGAGAAACAACAGATGTATAGAATCTTTCAACGAGATAGTGCTTTTTCCAATCTCTCCAAATGGAATCTGTTCCAAACATATATGCCATGGTTCCTTACTTCGACAGGGTGCAAATATCTCCATTTCACCCTTTTAGATACTTTTTCAGACCCATTGCCGATACTAAGTAGCAGTAAACATTTTGTATCTATTGTTCATGCTATTATGCATGGCTCAGATATATCATGGCTAATTCCTCAGAGGGTTCTTCCACAAAGGACTCTGCTAAGTGTAACTGAGATTTTGAGTAAGTGTTTACTTTTTCTGTCCGAAGAGAGGATTCATCGAAATAATGAGTCACCTGCTCTCTTGCTATGGGCACATCTGAGATCAACACATGCTCGGGAGTTTCTCTATTCAATCCCTTTTCTTCTTCTTGTTGCTGGATATCTCGTTCGTATACATCTTCTCTTCGCTTCCCGAGCCTCTAGTGAGTTACAGACAGAGTTCGAAAAGATCCAATCTTGGATGATTCCATCATACAATATGGAGTTGCAAAAACTTCTAGATAGGTATCCGACATCTGAACAGAATTCTTTCTGGTTAAAGAATCTCTTTCTAGTTGTTCTGGAACAATTAGGAGATTCTCTGGAAGAAATACGGGGTTCTTCTTATGGTGGCAACATGCTATTGGGTGGTGGTCCCGCTTATGTGGTCAAATCAATACGTTATAATAAGAAATCTTGGAATAGCAATCTCATCGATCTAATAAGTATCATACCAAATCCCATCAATCGAATTGCTTTTTCGATAAATACGAGACATCTAAGCCGTACAAGTAAAGAGATCTATTCCTTGATAAGAAAAAGAAAAAACGTGAACGGTGATTGGATTGATGATAAAATAGAATCTTGGGTCGCGAACAGTGATTCGATTGATGATGAAGAAAGAGAATTCTTGGTTCAGTTCTCCACCTTAACGACAGAAAAAGGGATTGATCCAATTCTATTGAGTCTCACTCATAGTGATGATTTATCAAAGAATGCCTCTGGTTATCAAATGATTGAACAACCGGGATCCATTTACTTACGATACTTAGTGGACATTCATCAAAAGTATCTAATGAATTATGAGTTTAATAGATCCTGTTTAGCAGAAAGACGGATATTCCTTGCTCATTATCAGACAATCACTTATTCACAAACCTCGTGTGGGGCTAATCGTTTTCATTTCCCATCTCATGGAAAACCCTTTTCGCTCCGCTTAGACCTATCCCCTTCTAGGGGCATATTAGTGATAGGTTCGATAGGAACTGGACGATCTTATTTGGTCAAATACCTAGCGACAAATTCCTATGTTCCTTTTATTACGGTCTTTCCGAACAAGTTCCTGGAGGACAAGTCTCAGGGTTATCTTATTGATGATATCCATATGGATGATAGTAGCGATATCCATATGGATGATAGTAGCGATATCGATATGGATGATCGTAGCGATATCGATATGGATGATAGTGACGATATGGATGATGACCTTGATATGGAGCTGCTAACTATGATGAATGTCCCAACTATTTCTATGACGCCGAAAATAGAAAGAGACCAATTGGATATCACCTTTCAATTCGAATTAGCAAAAGCGATGTCTCCTTGCATAATATGGATTCCAAACATTCATAATCTCTATGTGAATGGGAATGAGTCGAATTACTTATCCCTCGGTCTATTAGAGAACTATATCTCCGGGGATTGTGAAAGATGCTCCACTAGAAATATTCTTGTTATTGCTTCGACTCATATTCCAAAAAAGGTGGATCCCGCTCTAATAGCTCCAAATAAATTCAACGCATGCATTAAGATACGAAGGCTTCTTCTTCCACAACAACGAAAGCACTTTTTCATTCTTTCATATACCAGGGGATTTCACTTGGAAAAGGAAATGTTCCATGCTAACAGATTCGGGTCCATAACCATGGGTTCCAATGCACGAGATCTTGTAGCACTCATCAATGAGGCCCTATCCATTAGTATCACACAGAAGAAATCCATTATAGAAACTAATACAATCCGATCAGCTCTTCATAGGCAAACTTGGGATTTGCGATCCCAGGTAAGATCGGTTCAGGATCATGGGATACTCTTTTATCAGATAGGAAGGGCTGTTGCACAAAATGTACTTCTAAGTAATTGCCCCATAGATCCTATATCTATCTATATGAAGAAGAAATCATGTCAAGAAGGGGATTCTTATTTGTACAAATGGTACTTTGAACTTGGAACGAGCATGAATAAATTAACGATACTTCTCTATCTTTTGAGTTGTTCTGCCGGATCGGTCGCTCAAGATCTTTGGTCTTCACCCGGACCCAATGAAACCAATTCTTATGGATTTGTTGAGAATGATTCTGATCTAGTTCATGGCCTATTACTATTAGAAGTAGAAGATGCTCTGGGAGGACCCCCACAGAGAGAAAAAGATTGCGGTCAGCTTGATAATAATCGAATGACATTACTTCTTCGGTCCGAACCAAGGAATCCGTTCGATATGATGCAAAACGGATATTGCTCTATGGGTGATCAGAGATTTCGATATGAAAACAAATACGAATCGGGGTTTGAAGAAGGGGAAGGAGCTGTCGACCCGCAACAGATAGAAGAGGATTTATTCAATCACATAATTTGGGCTCCTCGAAGATGTCGCCCTTGTGGCAATTTATTGGATTGTATCGGAATCGAAAGGCCCACTGAATTAGGATTTCCCTATTGGGCTGGGTCATTTCAGGGCAAGCGGATCATTTATCATAAAGAGGATGAGCTTCAAGAGAATGATTCGGAATTTTTGCAGAGTGGAACAATGCAGTACCAGACACGAGATAGATCTTCCAAAGAACAAGGTCGAATAAGCCAATTCATTTGGGACCCCGCGGATCCATTATTTTTTCTATTCAAAGATCAGCCCTTTGTCTCTGTGTTCTCACGTCGAGAATTCTTTGCAGATGAGGAGATGTCAAAGGGGCTTATTACTTCCCAAATGGATCCTCCTACATCTATGTATAAACGCTGGTTCACCAATAATACGCAAGAAAAGCACCTCGAATTGTTGATTCATCGCCAGAGATGTCTTAGAACCAATAGTTCCTTAGCTAATGTATCTTTCCGTTCTAATACTCTATCCGAGAGCTATCAGTATTTATCAAATCTGTTCCTATCTAACGGAACGCTATTGGATCAAATGACAAAGACATTTTTGAGAAAGAGATGGCTTTTCTCGGATGAAATGAAACATTGGATTCATATTCATGTAACAGGAGAACGATTTTCCATTCCTTAGCCGTAAAGACAGATTGGCCATGAAAAAAAAAGGAAGGGGGGAACAGGACCGGGTGGTAGAGTCGTGTAAACACTTGTTGATCCCGTATTTTGGCCTTAGTGGAACATGGAACAATATGCTACTGCTGAAACATCGAAGAATGGAAACAATGTATGATATGAACTGCCTAAATTTGTGAACGGCGAACAACCAGAGTGTTAACTGGATCAAACAATTCGCATTAATGAAACCATGTAAATCCACCTGCAAAATACGTATGTCTGATGAAATGGTTCTTGCTATCTGCCTCAATAACGAATTCTTGGTTTAACTGAATAATTCAAGAAAATCTAAAATAGATAGACCTTTCTCTTCGTATCAGTTCAATGATGGATAATACACATTCCAGTTGACCGAGCCTAATTCCAATTGTTTTGTTCCGAAGCAAAGATATCCACGTAGGCCAGTTCGTCCTACTCAGATATTCACGACCAAGAAGTACTGGATTCTCTGTCGGATAGGCCCTGAAAGGAGAAGAAAGGATGGAATGGCAACAGACGCCTGTGTATTTTCGAATTCCCCCGCCCCCGACCCAATAGTACCCCTTTTTGGAACGTCCGGTGCCAAAGTCACCGAATGGGCCAATCCACAAAATGGACTAGGCAATGTAATGTACTTGATCTGTTGGGTTATGAGTACTGGTGGGTATTTGACCAGAGGTTTCTAGAAATCTACCCTTGTATGATTCCTGTTGAATACTCGGGGGTGGGCGAGGGGCGGACGATTCCCAAACGGGCTATTAGATAGAGAAGATCGCTAAGATTTCGTGATCCGCTGGCGAACCTATCCCAATTCCAACAGCTCAGATTCAGATCGTGGGGATCACCGGAATACTTCGTATCAACAGATAGGATACTCGGTATATCCATAGATCCGAAATCGGTTATGGAATTGCTTATTCAATTAGCATTCTCCATATTATGGATTATTCATGCCTTGAAGAGGACTCGAACCTCCACGCTCTTGAGCACGAGATTTTGAGTCTCGCGTGTCTACCATTTCACCATCAAGGCATCTTGAAAGGAAAGTGAATCGTATTCCATGAATATGATATGATATCCATCTAATGTGATATATGTAATACCTGACAAGGATGAAGTGTTGGGGTCTTTCCATCGATCGGTCACATAGGCCTAAGTCAGACATCCAATTGCTTGGATTTGCATTATTCGGCGGTATATATATCAAAAATATGTACAATCCAACCTAGTTCTTGATTGGAATTCAATAGAAACCAAAAGAATGGAATATGGCACCAAATCACGATAGGACAGATATTTCAAAAGCAGGCCTACCTATTTGGAATCCTAAATGGAATGTAAGGGCGTAGGGATCCATAGGTAAACATAGTATCTATTTGCATACGCTCGAATGACCTCTTCTCATATCTCATAATAAGAATGTACCCTATTCCGGTCTGGTTCGGTATGGAATGAACTTATAATCTGATGATCGAGTCGATCCCATGATTATAAGTTCATAACCTCGGCCCATTCCCATTTTCTTTTTGGCGGAACGGATCCACTCATTCTTTTATTCCAGTTAGCCAGAGGGATCTTTAACTAATAAGTAGACCTAAAAGAGGGTATCCTGAGCAATTGCAAGAATTGGGTTCATTGATATTCCTGGTATAGTAGATGCTATCACACATACAGTCATACTCAATTCGATGGAATTGCTTGATCCTAAAGGGGATCTTCTATAATTTCGCACGTAAGGGGTTATTTCTTGGTTTTGTCCAGTCATTAATAACTTGATGATTTTGAGATAATAGTAGATGGAAACAACGCTCGTAAGGAGTCCTATGGAGACCAAGAAATATAGGCCTGCCTGCCATCCACACCAGAATAGATAGAGTTTTCCGAAAAAACCCGCTAGTGGAGGAAGACCCCCTAGGGATAAAAGGCATAGGGCTAAAGAAAGAGCCAAAAAAGGATCTTTCGTGTATAATCCTGCATAATCTCGAATGTTCTCAGTTCCGGTCCG